TGTTGGTTTAGCAGAAACAATTAGAGGGTTTCGGTTGATCCTTTCCGGAGAATTAGACAGTCTTCCTGAACAGGCCTTTTATTTGGTAGGTAACATCGATGAAGCTACCGCGAAGGCTATGAACTTAGAAATGGAGAGCAATTCGAATAAATGACCTTAAATCTTTGTGTACTGACCCCTAATCGAACCGTTTGGAATTCAAAAGTGAACGAAATCATTTTATCTACTAATAGTGGTCAAATTGGCGTATTACCAAATCACGCCTCTGTTGCTACAGCCGTCGATATAGGTATTTTGAAAATACGTCTTGACGGCCAATGGTTAACGATGGCTTTGATGGGAGGTTTTGCTAGAATAGGTAATAATGAGATCACTGTTTTAGTAAATGATGCGGAGAAAGGTAGTGACATCGATTCACAAGAAGCCCGGCAAACTCTTGAAATAGCAGAAGCTAATTTAAGAAAAGCTGAAGGAAAGAGACAAAAAATTGAGGCAAATCTAGCTCTCCGACGAGCTAGGACACGAGTCGAGACGATCAATGAGATTTCGGAACTAGTTGGTGTGTCCGAATAATCAAAAGAGGTTTGGTCTATTTTTTATTTGATTTGATTGTATTCACTCGACAAAATTAAATCGGGCGTAATTCTATTTTGATACAACAAAAAAAAAGAAATAGAAAAGATACAAAATAAATATCAATAAAAGCAGATGGATATAAAAACTTATTAGAGACCAGAGTCGGTGGGATCTAATAAGTTCTACCTACTATTGGATTTGAACCAATGACTCCCGCCGTATGAAAGCAATACTCTAACCACTGAGTTAAGTAGGCCGTTTATCATCACAAAGAAAACCAAATGGGACCCATCCCATCGATGGATTATAAATAGAATATTGCTTATAAGCAATAACGCGCAAACAGATCAAAGAACTATGATCTTGGATCGTGGAATATTCATCTTGACAAGAAATTATCTACATAATAAAATAGGTATTACAAGCACTAAGGGCTATAGCTCAGTTAGGTAGAGCACCTCGTTTACACGCGCGCCAATGTTTTTCAGGGGGGTCCATCATGCAATCAAAAGAATTTATCTTATTGAGAAATCGATGTCTTACTCCATAACTTTGAGGGAACAGAACAATAGCCTGACAAGGGGTTCAGTCTTGTCCCTTTTAGGTGCCAAACAGGACCCATCGTTGATTTGAGATATTGATAAGGTAAATGTCTATTCAATGCTAGGCATAATGAGTACAAGGACCTCAAAAAAAGATCTTTTCGCCCTATGAACTTTAAGGTGTATGAAGTTTCATATTTCATTTTTAAGCAGAGCGATAGAGACTTCATCTAACTTAGGTTAATCTAGGCCAGAGGCAGACCTACGTCAAGATACCCCCTTTGAAACACTTTGGTAGTGTTCCTGGATCAGAATTAAAATAATGACTCAGAGCACATGGAGCCATCTCCTATTTTTCTATCAAAAAAAAATATGGCGGACTAACTGATATTTCTATCAGTTAATGAAAGAGCCCAATGCACAAAAAATTGCATGTTGGGTCTTTGAAACAGTTCAGATCATTTTGATAATAAAAAGTTTGATATGTTTTACCGAGAAAGTCTACGGTTCGAGTCCGTATAGCCCTAGAGCCCTAAAAAAGGAAAAAAAAAAATTGTATAATTTTAATTTACCCATTCTAGTTTGTTGCTTGTAACCGACCAGTTTTTTCATAAAAAAAAGTATTCCTAAATTCTTTCTATAAGCCCGGTCACGAGTATCTTTTAAAGCCGAACATAAAAATGAAAGCAAAAACACATTTCAATTCATTTTAATGGGCTCAATGTATATTTATCCAATCGTGTGGCTAAACAAACTTATTTGCTTCATGAATCTTCGGAGTTGAATTCCATATTAATTTTCCTCCTTTTCTATCCACAATCAGAAAGTTAGTGATACTCTCCCTCTAGTCTAGGAATGACCTGCTTTCTTTGTGTACAAGCTAAAGTTTTAAAAACAACTATATTTGGTAAGTTTCATTGTAAACATTGTCAAAAACGTCAACTAGGCTTTTGTCTTTGTATACCTTCCCGAAACCTAGCAAACCACATCACAAAAGGGGGGTAGTATTCAATCAATAGAAACTCCTCAGCCTGGATATTAAGAAAAGGAATATACCAACACCGATCCATTCTAAACCTTGAGATGAGATGGAAATTTCTAGAAATTATCTTACATCTGACTACTTGTTCTATTCGAACTCTCTAAGAAAAGAGGAAAACCCTCCTCTATTCATACAAGAATAGAAATATATAAAGATACTCAAAATGGATTTCAATTTATAATAATTAGAATATATTCATTTATATGAAATATATATATAATAAATTCCTTTTCTTTCGAGAGTTCGAGAGAATCCTAGGTAAGATGAAAACGAGAGAATTTGTATAATAACAATAGTTAGTTATACTAACTATAACTAACTCAAATTGAAATACGTGTAA